TCAGTCCTTCCCATGGGTTAGTGTCCCACCAAATAATTGGAGGAGTGAAATCCTAATCTAATTCAAAAAAAGCAGTAAGTCCAAGGAAATAAACTAATAAAAAATACGTATTTTTTTTTTTCGGATTAAACAAAGGGATTCGCAAATAAAAGTGCTAACGCTACAACCAGTCCATAAATTGTTAAAGCTTCCATAAAAGCCAGACTAAGCAATAAAGTACCTCGTATTTTTCCCTCCGCCTCGGGCTGTCTCGCGATCCCTTCTACAGCTTGGCCCGCAGCAGTACCTTGACCAACCCCAGGTCCAATAGAAGCAAGCCCGACGGCCAACCCAGCAGCAATAACGGAAGCGGCAGAAATCAGTGGATTCATGATAAGTTCCTCACACCAAAATAAGTAAATAGTTAATGATACGATCAACCAATAAATTATGACTTAATTATTCCATCGCTAAGATCTATACAGTCGAAGGAAATAAGAACTCGGAATTGAAGTAATAATATTATTATTGAATTATCAGAACGGCTTCGATATTTCTTTTTTAGTTTTTATTCACAGAATTTTTTTGAATCCATACCATTCTTTTTGAATTTTTCGTTTTTTCTTATTTTCTTGATTGAATCTCTTTATTCAATAGTCACTTTATTTTATTCATTTAATATTCAATTCACAACTACAAAGGAAATGGAGGGGATTCCATTGGAATTCCTATCTAAATTCACAGTAATAGAGCCGCTTAGATATTACATATATAACTAATTAATATCTAATATTACATATACATGTGTTTCTTGGATAACGTAAATCAACCATTCATATCTTACATTCAATCGGATTATAGAATCATTCTTCGAAACATTCACAAGAGTTGTCTTATACTAATTAGAGTACATACATCTAGTTCGGCCCCCCCTAACCAATCCATTTTTTTTTATAAATTTGAAGTTTTTTGTAAATCTTTATTTTTTCTTTTTTACTCGCCGACGCAGGTACAATCAATCTACATGGACAAATTCGTTAGATCGAATCGTTGCATCGAAATAGAAGTATTTGATTGATCTAAGTTCAGGTAATTTATTATTTATTAAAATTCTCTTTTGGTCAACCGTTTAATTGGATGAAATCAACTTGAATGGGAATTCTTCTATATAACAATAGCATCTTTTTTAAAATAGCACACTATAATACTATAAGTATTACAATCCTAATTATTATTCAGATTATGATTACTAATATCTAATAATATTGGATATTGGAATTAAATGAACAAAACAATATAAAGATAGTATTCATTGGGGGGGGGATAAATAGACCGAACTGGAATTTTAGGAAAAAGATCTTTTCGATCTCTTTCCTTTTTTTTACTTCCCCTTTTGTTTGTTGCAATTCCCTAATACCGCTAATATCTTATTTTTGACTATTACTTCTATACTTTATATAGTTTATATTTATATAATTTATCTATTTATTTTTATATATTATGCTCCTTAAGCAGATTACCTTGATACGCACATATATTGCGTAAGGCTTAAACCAAAAAAAGACTATTTCGAAAACTAGTCAATGATGACCCTCCATGGATTCGCCTATATAAGCCGCAGCTAAAGTTGCAAAAATAAGAGCTTGAATACCGCTTGTAAATAATCCAAGTAACATGACGGGTATAGGAACCACTGAAGGTACTAAAGAAACAAGAACAAGAACTACTAATTCATCAGCTAATATATTTCCGAAAAGTCGAAAACTAAGTGATAGGGGTTTTGTGAAATCTTCTAAAATATTAATGGGTAAAAGGATTGGAGTTGGTTGAATGTATTTACCAAAATAACCTAATCCTTTTTTACTAAGACCCGCATAGAAATATGCTACTGACGTGAGTAAAGCTAAAGCAACAGTAGTATTTATATCATTTGTAGGCGCGGCTAATTCCCCATGAGGTAACTGTATGATTTTCCAAGGTAAAAGAGCACCCGACCAATTCGAAACAAAAATAAATAGAAACAAAGTTCCAATAAAGGGAACCCATGGACCGTATTCTTCGCCAATCTGAGTTTTGCTCACATCTCGAATGAATTCAAGAACATATTCGAAGAAATTCTGACTGTCAGTAGGAATGGTTTGTGGATTACGAACAGCTATAATGGCTGAACCTAATAAGATAGCAATTACAACCCAAGAAGTAATAATTACTTGGGCATGGACTTGAAAACCTCCTATTTTCCAATAGAAATGTTGGCCGACTTCCACACCGGATATATCGTATAAGCCTTTTAGTGTGTTGATATAACATAATAGAACATTCATATTGCCCTCTGAAAAAAATAGAACTTTAAAAAGAATTATTTTGATTCAACCTTCTCTTTTTTCGACTTGCCTAGTTGACTTATATATATTTGTATACCAATTAATTACATAATATCCCTAGTTACTTGTATCTCTTTTAGGAAGCATAACCGATTTCATAAATCTATGGAGTTCCCAAAATAATTTTTTTATTTTATTATTCATTATTAATATGAATCAAGGATTTCGTATATAACTAGAACGACCCTCACAAATTGCAAATACTAATTTGTTAAGAATTAATCGGATTGAAGCTATCGCGTCATCATTTGCTGGGATCGAAATATCAGCGAGACCTGGGTCACAATTTGTATCGATTAAACAAATCGTTGGAATTCCCAAAATCATACATTCTCGAAGAGCCATATATTCTTCTTGCTGATCAACGATTATTACAATATCGGGTAATCCAGTCATATATTTGATCCCGCCCAGATATGTTTGCAAGTGAGATAATTGTCTCTTCAACATAGCTGAATCTCTTTTCGGAAGACGATTGAGTCTCCCCATCTTTTGTTCCGTTCTCAAGTCCCTGAACTTATGAAGTATCGTTTCCGTAGTATACCAATTCGTTAACATACCGCCTAGCCATTTTTTATTAACATAATGACAACGGGCCCTTATTGCAGCCCGTGCTACTGAATCGGCTGCTTTATTTTTGGTACCAACAATTAAGAATTGCTTTCCCCTACTTGCTGTATCAAAAACTAAATCACAAGCTTCTGATAAAAAACGGGCAGTTCTAATAAGATTTATAATATGAATACCTTTACGCTTTGAAGAGATATAAGGTTCCATTCTAGGATTCCATTTACTAGTACCATGACCAAAATGAACTCCTGCTTCCATCATTTCTTCCAAATGGATGTTCCAATATCTTCTTGTCATTTATTTATCCGCACCTCCTTTCTTTTTATTAAAAAAAAGAGAGACGGGGTGCCCTGAAATAGAAATAAATAATTGTTCCGATGGAACCTTCGTTTCTACCTCTAACGGATATTGGCCATTGATACACGATTCAAACCATTAATATTAATTTCTTTCTATTCTATTTGTTATTTTATTATCTTTATTACTATATACCAAATAAAAATAAAAAATAAAAAAATGACCGCAAATACAAATAGCTAAAAAGAAAGGGGGTGAATCCGCTCTTAGGAATCATTCAACCCTCGAAATGATTGTCTCAGTGTATCGTGTAAATTCCTTGAAATGAAAAAATCAAATAATTCTCTGTGGTGGAACAAAATATCTCGCATTTCTGCCTCGAATAGTTTATTGTTTTTGGTTTCCAAAGGAATGTTGGTATGTTGCCTTGAACGTTGCACTAATCCGTTGAATCCCGTACCAACGGGTATCATCCCCCCTAGAACAACGTTCTCTTTCAGACCTTTCAACCAATCGATACGACCCCGGAGAGCGGCTTTTGCTAAAACTCGAGCAGTTTCTTGAAAACTTGCTTCGGATATAAAACTTTGAGTATTTAGAGATGCTTTCGTTATTCCCAATAAGATAGCTCGGTAACAGATCGCTTCTTCCAAAGCGCGCCCTGTTCGTTCCGCCCGCAACAATTCAATCAGTTCTCCGGGTGAAAAAACATTAGACATTCCCTCTTCTGAAACCAACACTTTTGATGTTATTTGACGCACAATAATTTCTATATGTCGATTATGAATCTGCACCCCCTGAGATCTATAAACTTTTTGGATCTTATTAACCAAAGAGATACGCCCTTGCACTATAGTTAGCTCAGCACCAATCAAGAATCTCCAAGGAATTCCAATAATTTTTGTTATACTCTTGTTCCAACCCTCCATTCTCTTTTCTAGGTTCATCGATATTGAATCAATCGAACGCACTTCTAACACTTGTTCCACTTTTGGAAGACCTTGCGTTATATCCCTAGATCTCGATTTTTCATATATAAATGTAACTAATGTATCTCCTTTGTAAAGGATTTCTCCATAATGGCCATGAACGGTTGCTCCCGGAGTGGCCAAATAAGCTTTAGCCGATCTTATTACTACAGAGTCAATTTGAACAATTAGAACTTGACCCGATTTTAAGTGCGGTCCGTTTTTGGATATACATAAATTTTCACAAATAAACTGCCCAAGGCTAATTATTCTAGACGCTTCTTCACAATAATTATGATGGAGAAAATTCCAATTCAAATTGAATGGATTCAAAACGATGTTACCGCGCGGATCGGGATTATTATAAATAGAAACCCTACCATTTTCATCCATTAAATAATATTTAAGCACTTGAAAAGTCTGTTTGAAATTGTCAAGTTGTAAATATTTAGTTCCCGAGATCTGATTATAAGTTATTAAATGGTAAAATGAATAAAAATGCGCAATTTGAGGGGTTCTTCCTAATCCTAAAGGTCCCAAGGAATTCCTAATTGGAATTAGACTATCTCTTTTCATTGATTCTTTTTTTATTACATCATTGTAATATTTTACATCGTTGAATGGACCCATTTGAAAACAATTAGATGCTGACAAAATTATAAAAGACTGGCATTCCTTATTCCTCTTCAACAACGTACGAATAGTTACTTGATTTTGGCTAAGTGATTGTTGAATCCCTGCCTTGGAAGAAATAGAATAAAATGGATTGATACTGGTGCGGTCTGGCCTCTTATCAAAGATC